GATACTTTGTAATCCAGTAAGTATCATTCGTTCTATTAATTAAACTCGGCCCAATCTTTTACTAAAAGGATTGAGCCGAATACAATACACAATACAAAAATACTTGTTGTATCTATAATGAATCCTATGGATCTTTCGGATTGGTATATTTTTTAATTTCTATTTTTTGATTTGTTGTCTCGATTTTTTTTGTCAACACTAATATTGACAACAGTGTATCAAACAAATATAATCCGATCATGAATAAATGGATCGATTGACTCATGTCACATAGATTCATTTTTACTTCATCAAATGGCGGGTTCGTTGTATTTTGTTTGTATCAAACAAGACAAGAAGTTTTTTTTTTTCAAAGTTAATTTAAATAGAAATAGTAAAAATGATGTATAAAATCATTTTTTAAACAATAGTAATAGATAATAGACAAATAACTATAGTACTAGACTTAAAGAAGTGGTCTATCATTTTTTTCATAGTAATTTAATGTAATATGTAACATTTTTGGAAAGAATTCCATCTTTTTTTTTATTGCGATTGGATATACACATCCTTCTTTTTCGTTTAATTAGGGTTGCTAACTCAATGGTAGAGTACTCGGCTTTTAAGTGCGACTCCATTTTTTACACATTTCTATGAACTAATCGGTTCATCCATACCATCGGTATGGTTTGTAAGACCACGACTGATCCATAAAGGAATGAATGGAAAAAGCAGCATGTCGTATCAATGGCGAATTCTTAAAATTTATCATTCGTATTGGATCCGTCCAAAATTTTAGTTCGAATTAATTGTTGGTTCGTAACAAACGAATTCCGTTGGGTTTAATTAATAAAGGGATAGAGCTTGGATGCTCCAATTATAGGGAACCAAAAAGCAACGAGCTTTCATTTTTTATTTATTTGAATGATTACCACATCTAATTATACGTTAAAAAATGATTAGTGCTTGCTGTGGTAAAAGTTTTTCCCACGAATGGATTAAGGATTTTTGTTATGAGTCCTAATTATTAGCTATTCTCCATTATGTTAGGGGGTAGTAATAAATGTGTAGAAGAAAGAGTATATTGATAAAGATATTTTTTTTTTTCCAAAATCAAAAGAGCGATTGGTCCAGAAAATAAAGGATTTCGAACTAGCTTCTTGTTCTAGAACAATTAGATGGAACAAGCGCGGGGAGATAGTCCATTAATGGGTTTTAACTTGTTTTCTAGGTATCTATTCATATTTGTTTTTTATTTCCATTCGAATATATAATAGAATACCTTGTTTTGACTGTATCGCACTATGTATCATTTGAGAATCCAATGAATCTCTGATCCTTTGACCAAATAGAATTTCTAAAATGAAGGAATATCAAGTATATTTAGAACGAGCTAGATCTCGCCAACAGGACTTCCTATACCCACTTATTTTTCGGGAGTATATTTATGGACTTGCTTATAGTCATAATTGGAATAGATCCATTTTTGTGGAAAATGGAGGGTATGACAATAAATATAGTTTACTAAATGTAAAACGTTTAATTACTCGAATGTATCAACAGAATCATTTAATCATTTCGGCTAATGATTCTAACAAAAATCCATTTTTGGGATATAATAAGAATTTTTATTCTAAAATAATATCAGAGGGTTTTGCCATCGTCGTGGAAATTCCACTTTTCCTACAATTAAGCTCTTCCTTAGAGGAAGCAGAAATCATAAAATCTTATAAAAATGTGAGATCAATTCATTCCATTTTTCCCTTTTTGGAGGATAAATTTACATATTTAAATTATGTGTCAGATATAAGAATACCCTATCCTATCCATCTGGAAATCTTAGTTCAAATCCTTCGATACTGGGTGAAAGATGCCCCCTTTTTTCATTTATTACGGTTGTTTCTTTATCATTTTTGTAATTGGAATCGTTTTATTACTACCAAAAAATCGATTTCTACTTTTTCAAAAAGTAATCCAAGATTATTCTTGTTCCTCTATAATTTTTATGTATGTGAATATGAATCTATCTTCCTTTTTCTACGTAATAAATCCTCTCATTTACGATTCAAATCTTTTAGCGTTTTTTTAGAGCGAATTTTTTTTTATGCAAAAAGAGAACATCTTGTAGAAGTTTTTTCTAAGGATTTTTCGTATCCTTTACCATTCTTCAAGGATCCCAACATTCATTATGTTAGATATCAAGGAAAATGCATTCTGGCTTCAAAGAATGTGCCCTTTTTGATGAATAAATGGAAACACTATTTTATCCATTTATGGCAATGTTTTTTTGATGTTTGGTCTCAACCAAGAACGATCAATATAAACCAATTATCTGAACATTCATTTCAGCTTTTAGGCTATTTTTCAAATGTGCGGCTAAATCGTTCAGTGGTACGGAGTCAAATGCTGCAAAATACATTTTTAATCGAAATTGTTAGCAAAAAACTTGATATAATAGTTCCAATTATTCCTCTAATTAGATCGTTGGCTAAAGCGAAATTTTGTAATGTATTGGGGCATCCCATTAGTAAGCCGGTCTGGGCCGATTCATCCGATTTTGATATTATGGAGCGATTTTTGCGAATATGCAGAAATCTTTCTCATTATTACAACGGATCCTCAAAAAAAAAAAGTTTGTATCGAATAAAATATATACTTCGGCTTTCTTGTATTAAAACTTTAGCTTGTAAACACAAAAGTACCACACGCGCTTTTTTGAAAAGATCAGGTTCAGAAGAATTATTGGAAGAATTCTTTACCGAGGAAGAAGAGATTCTTTCTTTGATTTTTCCAAGAGATTCTTTTACTTTGCGTAGATTCTATAGAAATCGGATTTGGTATTTGGATATTCTTTTCAGAAACGATCTGGTCAATGATGAATGATTGTAATATTCTATAATATAGAAAGGATTATGAAATGTTCATGTAGTTAAGAGTTGAGTTTCAAGATTCCTCTTCTGGAGAAGTTACTCAGGTTTAGATGTATACATAGGGAAAGCCGTGTGCAATGAAAAATGCATGCACGGCTTGGGGAGGGATTTTTTATTGTTTTATTTGATTAAACAATGCATTTTCTACTCCATCCGACTAGTTCCGGGTTCGAGTCCCGGGCAACCCATTTATTTATTACTTTTGGGTAGATTTTAGCCTCAATTGGTACACCCTCGACCGGATCCTACTAGTTAGCGGTTCGAAACCCTTCCCAGAAAGTCGTTTCCTTTATTACTAATAAAGGAGAATTTACACATTTACTATTCATAGTTGACCCGTTTTTAGATTTTTAGAAAAGAAAAATTTTGACAAATAAAATAGATCCATTTTTTTTTTTGATTTATGGTAAAGATTCGACATTCGTTGATTTTGGATCGACTTGACGTTAGTACCTATTTTTGGTACTATAAATATGAAACAATGAGCAATTCTTAAATCACTGCTCCACTTTTATAATGGTAGGTTTCATTATTTTAATGAAGTTAATTTCCTATTTTTTTTTCTACTAAGAGGGGTAAAAGATAAGATGTTGTTATTAGAACCACAAGAAATAAACGGTTTGATAAGTGGTCTATCATTTTTTTCTTGGAAAGAATTCCATCTTTTTTTTTTATTGCGATTGGATATACACATCCTTCTTTTTCCTTTAATTAGGGTTGCTAACTCTTAGATATTCCAAAAAACATCCTCTGGTGTCGAGGGAATTGGACAAATAAAGATTAAAAAAAGAATCGATCTGATTCAAATCTATGTAGGACTTCCAAAGTTATTCATAGAGGGGGAGCGAATTGATTATAAAAACATGAGGTTCCTTCTAAACCCAACAGGGGTGGCCATCCGCCCCCCTTATAGGGACCCGAAAGAAAGGATAGGCTCGGCCAAGAAAAAGAAATATAGTTAGATATATTTATTATATCTAATTTCGTAAAGGGTAGAAGGACGCGCCGCCCTATTAGGGGACATACAATGCATTACAAGCGTATGATCATTACGCTTCAACCGGGTTATTCTATGTTATTCTATTCCATCTCTTGGTTAGAAATTTTATTTTTTATTAGTACTATGTTGTTTCCTTCAAAGTTATTGAGGAAATAAGATAATTTAAAAAATAAAATTTCTATTTTCAATCTTAGCCTGCGGAATTGTTGATATGGTAGCAGATGCCGATTTTTTGTCACTATTTTTGTAAATAAATCAAATAACCAAAGATCTTCGTACGAGCGACTGAGCGCAGCTCAAAAGGAGAATTTTTAACTTCCATTTCATTTAAATCTATCAAATAGAGCTCTATAAAAATCCAGAGGGGTTCGATGATATTTTGATTCTCGTAGTCGTACAAATATTTGTATCTCTCTTAATAAGAGATATAATAATATTTTTGCATGTTTTGACTCGAGAATTGGTGGGTTTTTTTTAAAACCCACCCACTCTGAATGATTTCGATCTATTCATTCTATTTTCTATAGTTATCCTATTTATTGATCTTTTTAATTCGCCCAAAATTTAGTCCAATCTTAATTGTAATTTCAGATGAAAATGCACGAATATATTTAAATCCCAAAAATGGGGGAGGAGCAAAATCATGAAACAGAATGGGGTACAACTAGTAGAACTCGTACTTACAATAATTCTAATTAGAAAAATATTTAAATCCCAAAAATGGGGGAGGAGCAAAACCATGAAACAGAATGTGGCACAACTAGTAGAACTCGTACTTATAATAATTCTATATAGAAAAATATTTAAAATAATTCTAATTTTCTTAGAAATTATTTCTATTTTACTTCGAAAATTCTAAAAAAAAATAAGATTAAAAAAAAAAATTATCTTATTTTATAAGTAATTATACAAAGTAGAATTATTACCTTCCATTTAATTTAAATCTATCGAATAGACGAGACAAATGAAAAAAATAAATATCAAAAACAGCTTCGGGCGAGTGCGGTTACAGTTAGAAAAAGGGGGGTCTTTCAACCCCCCCTTTTTATGGCCATGGCCCCGAACCCGAAAGAAAGGTCAATGCTCCGCCAAGACGAGCATTGGATATAATAACTTTGCTTATCTATTTATAAGGAGTTATTATATCTAATTAATTAAAAAATATACCAGGGATAATATGAAAAACAGTTGGTGGGACCTTCTGAAAAAAACCGTCGAGCGAGTCCGTTCGTATTTTATTCGTGTGAGAAGACATTTCGAAGTTGAATTACGCATTATTTTGATTGATTTCAAAGACGCTTTAAAACGTGATATAAAACAAATTAAACACGATTTAATTCATTTTTGTTGGGATAATTTAATTCATTTTAGTTGGGATATAAAAAGATTTCTATGTCTTTGGAAGCAAAGGATCTTATGCTTTTGGTACAAGATAGAAGAAATTCTCTATCAAATCTATCAAAATCGAAAACGACTCTATCCTCTTTCTATTCTCTTGGTCTTAATTTCGAGGCAAAAGGTAAGAGTCTTTTGTTCCAAGATAGGACAAATTCTCTATGAAATCGAGATTTTGTACCATACTCCAGAGATTTTGTACCATAATCCAAAGATTTGGTATCAAAATCCAGCAGGCTTCTCTGATGTTTTGATTTTCTTGGTGTTACGGATAGTCTTAAATATATTATTATTTTATAATATAATGGTCTTCCTAATATTATTATCTCGCTTAATAAGAGAAATAATAATATTTTTTCGTCGAAAATGAGGTGGAAATCCATGAACGGAAGGATCTATATACACAAATAGACCTATGGATCCATACATAATTGCAAAAGAATCAATAGAAAAAGAAAGAATCGGAATTGATCGATATATCTCTCGAAACGAAAGACTAAATAGAAATGATATAGAAATGATGGCTCAACTAAGCGCTTTCGAGGACTTGCTTAAGAATAAATAAAGAAGAATCTTATGTAAATAAGATGGAATAAGGTTTGGTCCTATTCATGTCATGGAGATTCTGTAAATATCCCATTCCAAAAAGAGAAAATTCGAAAGAATTGGTATTCGGGGGGAGATTCAATGCAATTACTAATTCATGATTTGACATGTACAGTGAGTGTTAGTTTAGTTTTCATTTTTCTCAAAAGTAGAAGGAAATGGAGAAAATATGGTAGAAATACAACGATTATTACTTCAAATAATTCTAATTTTATTAGAAATTATTTGTTTTTTAGCTTGTAGTATATAAGATATATCGAAATAATTCATCCATATATGGATATATGGATGAATTATTTCGATATATTCATTATACTTTATATCAAAAATATTGATATCAAAAATATTAAAAAATATAGAATGTTTTGATTTCTAGGGGAATGGGTTTTTCGTAGTTCAAATTAAAAAAAGCACTGTTGAAACTATAACTATGTAGTTCTGACTTCAATCCAGCAATGAAAAAGCACATTTTTTTGTAGTTACTTATGACTCATTTTTTAGTTATTTCATTTGATTTTATGACTCTTAAAGAAATACATTTCGATTTTTGGAAGGAAAGCACAATAGTTAATTAATATAGATCTCTTAAATTTAACACTACATTCAAAAAAATGAGATTAGATATATAATCTATTTAGAATATATTCTATATAGAATATATTCTAAATAAAATAGAATCTAACTAGATGTTCCATATTCTATACTAGTATTAGTATAAAATGAGTAGTAAAGAATACTCTTTGAATCGAGCTAATTTCTATTATTGCAATTCAACATTTTTTTTTGTTACAAAAAAACCTTGGGGTTTATCTGTAATGTTACAAAAAAAACCTTTGGATTTATTGCGTTTATCTGTATAAAAAAAACTTTTGGATTTATCTGTAAAAATACATTCAGCCAATGAATGGGCTTTCAATGCTGTCCAATATCCCCCCTTTTTCCAAAAATTCTTACGAATTTTTTTTTTTGATATAGAAGTGCGCTTTTTTGGAACTGCCATACAATTCGGATAGTTTTTTCATTACTATAGTTCGATGTGAAAGACATTTGTTCTGTAAATGAAAACGAATTATTCTGAAATTCGCCGTCTTATCTATCTGAATTCCCTCTTTATTTTTTTTCTATCTAAAGTAAAAACATTGAATATTATACCCAATTTTTCGTAGAAGATATCTATGGATCTCTTTTTATTGTAATGTAAAATAATCAATTAGTTCAAAGAGGAACTAATGTTCCTGAATCATACAAAAAGGTATTATTATTATTATTTTTTTTTTTTTCACTAGGAATTTGGTTATTGGCGGATTTTTACTTTGTACTTTCCAATAGTGGAACGGTTGTGCAAAGATTCAGAACAATTAAGAATATCAAATTCTATTTATATATCCATTTTTTTATTAACCGAACCCCTTTACAAAAGAGATAAAACAAACGAATAAGAAACAAAATTCATCAAGAATCAAAATATTTTTTTATTCTTTATTTTTTTTTTTTTTGTATGGAATATACACATCAATCCTCATGGATCATTCCTTTCATCCCACTTCCAGTTCCTATTTTAATAGGGGTAGGACTTCTACTTTTTCCCACGGCAACAAAAAATCTTCGCCGTATGTGGGCTTTTCCTAGTATTTTATTGTTAATGATAGTTATGATTTTTTCGATCGATCTATCTATTCATCAAATCGAGAATAATTCTATCTATCAATATGTATGGTCTTGGACTATCAATAATGATCTTTCTTTAGAGTTTGGCTACTTGATCGATTCACTTACTTCTATTATGTCAATATTAATCACTACTGTTGGTATTCTGGTTCTAATTTATAGTGATAGTTACATGTCTCATGATCAAGGCTATTTGAGATTTTTTACTTATCTGAGTATTTTTAATACTTCAATGTTAGGATTAGTTACTAGTTCCAATTTGATACAAGTTTATATTTTTTGGGAATTGGTTGGAATGTGTTCTTATCTATTAATAGGTTTTTGGTTCACACGTCCTATTGCGGCAAATGCTTGTCAAAAAGCGTTTGTAACTAATCGTGTAGGGGATTTTGGTTTATTATTAGGAATTTTAGGTTTTTATTGGATAACGGGTAGTTTGGAATTTCGGGATTTATTTCAAATATTCAATAACTTAATTTATAAGAATGAGGTGAATCTTTTTTTTGTTACTTTGTGTGCCCTCTTGTTATTTTGCGGATCGGTTGCGAAATCCGCCCAATTCCCTCTTCATGTATGGTTACCGGATGCTATGGAAGGTCCTACTCCTATTTCGGCTCTTATACATGCTGCTACTATGGTAGCAGCGGGAATTTTTCTTGTAGCTCGACTTCTTCCTCTTTTCATAGTTATACCCCCCCTAATGAGTGGAATAGCTTTGATAGGTATAATAACCGTAGTATTAGGAGCTACTTTAGCTATTGCTCAAAAAGATATTAAGAAAAATTTGGCCTATTCTACAATGTCTCAATTGGGTTATATGATGTTAGCTTTAGGTATGGGCTCTTATCGAGCCGCTTTATTTCATTTGATTACTCATGCTTATTCAAAAGCATTGTTGTTTTTAGGATCTGGATCCATTATTCATTCAATGGAAGCTATTGTTGGATATTCTCCCGATAAAAGTCAAAATATGGTTCTTATGGGTGGTTTAAGAAAACATGCGCCAATTACAAAAACCGCTTTTTTAATAGGTACACTTTCTCTTTGCGGTATTCCACCTTTTGCTTGTTTTTGGTCTAAGGATGAGATTCTTAATGATAGTTGGTTGTATTCACCAATTTTCGCAATAATAGCTTGTTCCACAGCAGGATTAACTGCATTTTATATGTTTCGAATCTATTTACTTGTTTTTGAGGGATATTTAAACGTTCATTTTCAAAATTTCAACGGAAAGAAAAATAGTTCATTCTATTCAATATCTTTATGGGGCAAAGAAGAAAAAAAGAAATTAAAAAAGAAAATTCATTTATTAGCTTTATTAACAATGAATAATAATGAAAGGACTTCTTTTTTTCGGAAGAGAACACATTCACATCGAATTAATCGAAATGGCAAAAGCATAAAACGTCTTTTTCTTGATAGTAACCATTTTGGTACTAAAAACATTCCTTTTTTTTATCCTCATGAATCAGACAATACTATGCTATTTTCTATGCTTGTATTAGTACTCTTTACTTTCTTCGTTGGATCCGTTGGAATTTCTTTCAGCCAAGAAGGAATAGATTTGGATATATTATCTAAATTGTTAATTCCGTCTATAGACCTTTTACATCAAAATTCAAAGAATTCCGTGGATTGGCATGAATTTTTTACAAATGCAACTTTTTCGGTGAATATCGCTTTTTTCGGAATATTTATAGCGTCTTTTTTTTATAAACCCGTTTTTTCTTCTTTACAAAATTTGAACTTATTTAATTTATTTCAAAAAAGTGTTCCTAAAAAAAGGATTGCTGACAAAATAATCAATATTCTATATGATTGGTCATATAATCGCGGTTATATAGATGATTTTTTTGAAGTATCTTTAATTGCGAGTGTAAGAAAGTTAGCTAAATTCAATTATTTTTTTGATAGACAAGTAATTGATGGAATTCCAAATGGAGTTGGTATTTCAAGTTTTTTTATAGGAGAGTCTATCAAATATGTGGGGGGGGGGCGAATTTCTTCGTATATTTTCTTTTTTGTATTAATCTTTTTAGTAATTTGTTATTATATATTTATATAATAGAATAATATAGAAAACTACTATTCGGCCTAAATTGAGGTTATCCACTAAGAATTATGGTAGAGTTGGTTATGAATGTCTCATCAGCTTCGGGTAGGTCAAGAAAACTATAGATTCATG